TTCAATATTCTTTGATTTCAAAGGAACATTATCAATCATCTAAAAAATGGAATACAAAAAAAAGAATAGAAAAAAGCCGGCTATCGGAATCGAACCGATGACCATCGCATTACAAATGCGATGCTCTAACCTCTGAGCTAAGCGGGCCCACATCACAGAAATCTTATATGCATAGTAATTGACTAAACTACTGGAATTGGAATCTTAGTTATTAACTAGTCAATATTATATTGAATATTCTAGAGCATAAGGATTAATATAGCGATCTAGAATTTCGATTTATCACAATTCAAATACTAATATTATTAAATAGTGATTGTAAATATTGTTAATATTCTTTTATTTTCAATTATTTTCAATTTGAATTGAATGGTAAATATTATTTTTCATTTCTTTTTTTGGCATTAGAAATACTTTTTATTACAGTTCTATATTTGATTCTATATTATATATCTATATCTCTCTCATTCTATATTTAATTTATTTCAAATTCTAATTGTTTAATGGAATGGTTAGTTATAACTAATGAGACATTCCTCCGTTTTCAGGCGAAAGTTAAAAAACAAGAATCGATCGTTCAAGTATTCCAAATTGGATGGCAAAATGACAGGAAGCGAGACATATAGATCGGGTATATATCCATCTATATTGAATTGCGGATTCCGAAATGATAAAATCATTTTTGATTGGACAAAAAAAGGGTCTCCTATAGAAGATAGTTAAGAAAATCAAAGAGGAGAAAACACGTTTTCGAGATAGGAATCGGTATCTAATGAATTCAATGGTTCCAGTATAAATGAAAGAAAAAGAAAAAGGAATGACATCCCAACGAGATCCTAATCTCAAAACAAAAAGAAAGGGGGATATGGCGAAATTGGTAGACGCTACGGACTTAATTGGATTGAGCCTTGGTATGGAAACTTACTAAGTGATCACTTTCAAATTCAGAGAAACCCTGGAATTAACAAAAATGGGCAATCCTGAGCCAAATCCTGTTTTCTCAAAACAAACAAAGGTTCAGAAAAAAAGGATAGGTGCAGAGACTCAATGGAAGCTATTCTAACAAATGGAGTTAAATGCGTTGGTAGAGGACTCTTTACATCGAAACTTCAGAAAGAAAAAGAATGAAGTGAAGGATAAACGTATATACATACGTATTGAATACTATATCAAATGATTAATGACGACCCGAATCCGTATTTTTTCTATAAAAAATAGAAGAATTGGTGTGAATCCATTCTACATTGAAGAAAGAATCGAATATTCATTGATCAAATCATTCACTCCATAGTCTGATAGATCTTTTGAAGAACTGATTAATCGGACGAGAATAAAGATAGAGTCCCGTTCTACATGTCAATACCGGCAACAATGAAATTTATAGTAAAAGGAAAATCCGTCGACTTTAAAAATCGTGAGGGTTCAAGTCCCTCTATCCCCAAAAAGACTATTTAACTCCCCAACTATTTATCCGACCCCCTTTCCTTAACGGTTCCAAATTCCTTATCTTTCTCATTCACTCTATTCTTTTAGAAATGGATTTTTTTTCTAAGAGTAAATGGTTTTCTCTTATCACAAGCCTTTTGATATCTATGATACACATAGAAATGAACATCTTTGAGCAAGGAATCCCTAGTTGAATGATTCCCGATCAATACAATATCATTACTCATACTGAAACTTACAAAATCATCTTTTTGAAGATCGAAGAAATTCCCCGGCTTTGAGAAAGTTTGTTAATCGACTTACTTGACATAGACCCAGTTCTATGATAGAATCAAATAAAATATGATAGAATCAAATAAAATAAGGATACCACCCAAAGGACTCGAAATCCTCATGTTAACGGTTCCAATTTCCAATCCAGATTGGTAGGATAGAGGACTGGAAATCCTCGTTCCAATCTAATCTGGGTTGGAAATCGCCGGGATAGCTCAGTTGGTAGAGCAGAGGACTGAAAATCCTCGTGTCACCAGTTCAAATCCGGTTCCTGGCACATGATTAATTTGTATGGGTCTCTCTTCCCTAGAATTAATTTTGAATTAATTGATATGAATCAACATACATATTCTTTTAGAGTCTAGATTAGAATAATAGCTTTATCCAGTTTGGCGAGATATACCCCATCTAGAACATAGACGGGTAGAGTTTCTTAGATAAAGTATCTAAAAGAATTGGATTCTATCTCCTCTTTTTTTCTCCTCTCGTTCAAATCAAACGAATTTGTTTGAATACGTAATATATATTCGAAAGGTAAAATTAGTTAATTGTTGAAAGGCTCAAAAGTCAAATTCGAATCTAGGGGGGTTGAAATAGACAAGATTCATCTCAGATCCAAAGAAATAGAATCCGATATTATCTCATTTCTTTGTCTTTTCTTTCATCTTCGATTTCTCCATTCATTCCTATATGCCTTTCTAGAACCCGTCTAAGTAATGTGCGCAGTACAAAGTTCATGATGCAGAACTCATTTGGTTCATCCTATTGGTGTGCCCCATCC